AATAATGCTTTGGAATAAGCATGAGTAATCAAATGAAATAAAGCACTGCGATAAGACCCCATACCTAGAGCTAACATCATATAACCCAGTTGAGACATTGTGGAATAAGCTAAACCCCTCTTAATGTCTTTTTGAGCAAGAGCTAAAGTAGCTCCTAAAAAAACTGTTATTATCCCTATCAAAGAGATAAAATTCATTATGTGGGGTATGACTATGAAAAGAGGCATAAGTCGCGCTACAAGAAAAATTCCCGCTGCTACCATCGTAGCAGCATGTATAAGGGCCGAAATAGGTGTTGGCCCTTCCATTGCATCAGGTAACCATACATGAAGGGGAAATTGTGCAGATTTAGCAATCGCACCGGCAAATAATAGAATAGCGCATAAAGTAACAAATAAAAAATTGACCTCATTATTAGAAATCAAGTTATTAAATATTTGGAATAAATCACGAAATTCGAAACTCCCCGTTATCCAATAAAACCCTAAAATGCCTAATAATAAACCAAAATCGCCAACACGATTAGTTACAAACGCCTTTTGACAAGCCTTTGCTGCAACAGGTCGTGTGAACCAAAATCCTATTAATAGATACGAACATATTCCAACTAATTCCCAAAAAATATAAATTTGTATCAAATTTGAACTAGTAACTAATCCCAACATGGAAGTACTGAAAAAACTCATATAAGCAAAAAATCTCAAATATCCGTGGTCATGAGACATATAATTATCACTATAAATAAGAACCATAATTCCAACAGTAGTGATTAATATTAACATAATAGAAGTAAGCGGGTCGATCAAGTATCCAAATTCTAAAGAAAAATCATTATTGATAATCCAAGACCATACATATTGATAGACATAACTGCTATTTATTTGCTGAATAGACAGATTCATGGAAAAAATCATGACTATACTTAACAATAAAACGCTCTGAAAAGACCACATACGACGAAGACTTTTTGTTGCCGTCGGAAAAAGAAGAAGTCCCAACCCTATTAACATAGGAACTGGAAGTGGAAGGAAAGGTATTATCCACGCATATTGATATGTCTGTTCCATAAAAAAAGTTTTTTATTCTTAATTAATTGTTTCCGATTCACCGGATCTTAGCTCCTTCGAAAAAAGTCAATAAAAAATCAAGATATGCACTAACTTATTTAATAAATTGAAATAATTTTAGATTAGTATTTATTCTGAGTCTTTTCAAAATCGTTCAAATATTCAAAACAATAAGTTACAATTGGTCAAATGAGATGACCAAGTTAGATATAAAAATGAATACTTATAACATGAAAATGCAAATCTAAATTATTATTACGAGAAGTTATCTATTATTATTACGAGAATTTATCTTTAGATTCATAGAGCAAGGATAAAAAATTACACTAAAAAGAGTACTTGATGTTGATATGAATTATAGGATTAACTAAGGTCATCGGTCTAATGAAATAAAAACTCTTGAGTTTAGTTAGTTTCTTTCAACGCATTAACTAATTCATTATGGGATTGATTGTTTTCCATTTCAATCAAAACGATTTCTTAGTAAACGTTAGAATATTATAGATCTAAAATGAACTCTTTTTATCGAGAAAAGGTAAAAAACGACTGAGATATTTTTTTATCAAACCACGTATCCTTTAACAGATTTATTAGTAATCTCATTCGAATTTGAAAATTGAATTTAGGTGTATTCTTTTCTCGAGTTTGACTAAAAAAAGACTCAAGTTTTTTATTAGGCAAAAGTTTACAATCCTTTGAGGTATTTTATTACGTGTAAATAAAGTCTAGAATGACAAAAATTAAGGTCTTTTAGATTCTTTCTTTATTTTATTAAATTTTATTAACTCATTAAGTTTCATTTCTATGACCTAGCAGATTCTAAAGATATAAATTTGAGAGGAGAACTAAGAGTTCCAAACCAAAAATTTTTGGTTTGACAAATATTGTATGGAATCCAAATTTTATTATTTCGAGTAATTTTGGATCCAATTTAACGGATCTTTCACATATCTATATTTCTTTTTTATGAAGAGAATGTTATTTATATAAAAAATAGATAATGAATAAGAAATAATAATTTGTTTTGAATAATAGATGTCTTTCACATCCAACTATAACAATTATTTTCAAATGGCAGTTCCAAAAAAACGTACTTCTATATCAAAAAAGCGTATTCGTAAAAATATTTGGAAAAGGAAAGGATATTGGGCGGCGTTAAAAGCTTTGTCATTAGGGAAATCTCTTTCTACTGGGAATTCAAAAAGTTTTTTTGTACGACAAACAAATAAGTCCTAAAATATTGGAATAATCGGAATGGATTTGACTCAAAAATTTGACTCAATACTTTTTTAATGTGAAATTAACAATTGGCAGTCCCTATTCTAATCAATATGAAATAGACTAGGTTTCCATCTTATAAGATGTCTAAAAAAAAGAATTCTTCTGTTTTCTGAATAAAAAAAAAAAAGAATAAAGAAACAAATACAAGATTT